AAGTTCTAATGATCTCGAGGTAACTCAAAAATACAAGCATTTGTGGGTTCAATGCGAAAATTGTTATGGATTAAATTATAAGAAATTTTTGAAATCAAAAATGAATATTTGTGAACAATGTGGATATCATTTGAAAATGAGCAGTTCGGATAGAATTGAACTTTTGATTGATCCGGGTACTTGGGATCCTATGGATGAAGACATGGTCTCTCTGGATCCCATTGAATTTCATTCGGAGGAGGAGCCTTATAAAGATCGTATTGATTCTTATCAAAGAAAGACAGGATTAACCGAGGCTGTTCAAACAGGCATAGGCCAACTAAACGGCATTCCCGTAGCAATTGGGGTTATGGATTTTCAGTTTATGGGGGGTAGTATGGGATCCGTAGTCGGAGAGAAAATCACCCGTTTGATTGAACACGCTGCGAATCAAATTTTACCTCTTATTATAGTGTGTGCTTCTGGGGGGGCGCGCATGCAGGAAGGAAGTTTGAGCTTGATGCAAATGGCTAAAATATCGTCTGCTTTATATGATTATCAATTAAATAAAAAGTTATTTTATGTATCAATCCTTACATCTCCGACAACTGGTGGAGTAACAGCTAGTTTTGGTATGTTGGGGGATATCATTATTGCCGAACCCAATGCCTACATTGCATTTGCAGGTAAAAGAGTAATTGAACAAACATTGAATAAAACAGTACCCGAAGGTTCACAAGCAGCTGAATACTTATTCCAGAAGGGTTTATTCGACCTAATTGTACCACGTAATCTTTTAAAAAGCGTTCTGAGTGAGTTATTTAAGCTCCACGCCTTTTTTCCTTTGAATCAAAAGGAAAGCAAAATCAAGTAGAGCACTAAGTTCAATTATTTTATTTGTGTTTGTAGCAAAAAAGTAGTTAGTTTAGTGGAATCAAAGTAAATAAGATAATAATGGCGTTTTCTTTGGTGATAGAAGATCTAATTGTAGAAAGAATCAAAACGGAAGTTGAGGATAACTCTTTTTTTGACCTATATTCCTGATTACGAATCAAGAAGCCTTTATCAACAAGAGTGAGTTCTTCCTTTCGTGAAATTAGGAAAATAAAACGAATTTCTTCTTGTCTTAGGTATATAATTTGAAATTTAAATATAGATAATAGAGTTTTGTATCTTTCTCTATCTCCCGAAAAACCATTTTAGCTAAAAATTCATTTCATGTTGGATCGGATTCGAACGAATCTTTCGATAATCTGTAAAAAACTCTTTATCTATTTTTCGAAAATTAGAAGACAAGAACAAAAGTAATAAAGTTTATTATCATACATATCTTTCTCATGTAGGAGATGAATAAGTCCATTTATTTAGTTCTACAGTTCTACATTCTTTGCACTTATTATACGTACTCAGTTAGATTTAGATATATAGATACTTAGATCTATACTAAGAATTTCAAATTCTTCAAATTCTATTAATAATAAATATTATCTAATTAGAATTCAAATTCTTAATTTCATTATAATTATTACAAGATATCTTTATTTATATAATAACATAATAACAGATACAAATAGTAAATTGAGGTACCCCTTCTATGACAAATTTGAACCTTCCATCTATTTTTGTGCCGTTAGTAGGCCTAGTCTTTCCGGCAATTGCAATGGCTTCTTTATTTCTTCATGTTCAAAAAAACAAGATTGTTTAGATCCGCTGGGACCCAATCTCATCCATTTTTTTTGAAAACGTGAACTTGTATCATAACACGGATATCTATTTATTGAAATATAGTATAACATGTGATTTCCACCGAACATAAAGGAAAAAACTCTTATGCCTGCAGAAACATGATATATGGATATATTAATTCTAGCAATTTTCAAATAGATCAGGATCGCTGGATGGCTGAAATGTAGTCGGTGAATCTATATGTATATCGATATGTATAGTGGGATCGTATTAAATAAAGAGTATGTTATTATTTTAGATTTAACCAATTTGATGAATTACTCCTAAAGGTTGACATCAAACTAGTGCTAGTTCACCTCAAACTAGTGCTAGTTGATGAGAGTTACTTCGGAAACAAAAAAGTAAAGTCAAATTTCTCTGGGGTATTATCTCAATTCCAATAAAATGCAATCGGGTAAAGTATGACTTGGCGATCAGAACATATATGGATAGAACTTATAACGGGGTCTCGAAAAATAAGTAATTTCTGCTGGGCCTTTATCCTTTTTTTAGGTTCATTAGGCTTCTTATTAGTTGGAACTTCCAGTTATCTTGGTAGAAATTTGATATCTTTTTTTACGCCTCAGCAAATCGTTTTTTTTCCACAAGGAATCGTGATGTCTTTCTACGGAATTGCGGGTCTCTTTATTAGCTCTTATTTGTGGTGCACAATTTCCTGGAATGTAGGTAGTGGTTATGATCGATTCGATAGAAAGGAAGGAATAGTCTGTATTTTTCGTTGGGGATTTCCGGGAAAAAACCGTCGCATATTCCTCCGATTCCTTATAAAAGATAT